ATTCAAAGAAAAACTTAAAAATAAAAAGAAAGACCCCTTCTGGTTTGAAAAACCTCTTGTGACTCTTCTTTTTGACTATAAACGATGGAATCGTCCATTGCGATATAGGAATATGAAAGAGGAAGATGAAAAACGTAAAAAGAAAGAGGAAGATGAAAAACGTAAAAAGAAAGAGGAAGATGAAAAACGTAAAAAGAAAGAGAAAAAAATTTTGAGAATTCTTATTTTGAGAGCTCGTCTGGACGAGGAACTTGAAAAACGTAAAAAGGCAGAGAAAAAAATGAAAGAGAAAACATTTTTTAGAACTATTATAGAACAACCCCCGGATTATGACTTCGGGGCATCCACGTACAATCCACAAAATAAAACTAAATTAATAATGTCGCGTATGCGCGAAGCTACTCTGCGGTGGATTAACCATTGTGATTATGAGTGGTGGATTGACCATTGTGATTCTGAAGAGAACAAGAAATAAAGGGAAGTTCCAATTTTGTTAACTAAAAAAAAAGGGGGGGGGTTGAAGATCGACTGCAGTTACTAATTCATGATCTGGCATGTACAGAATGAAAACTTCAAATTTTTTTATTTACTATATATTATATATAGTAAATAAAAAAAAATTGATACATAAAATAAATACAAGAAGAGATAAAAAGAAATTCGTCCGCGCCCTATATATTTTATCCCCTCTCCTACAAAGAAACTTGTAACACCAATTCCATTAGTAATTCCATCAATTACTTGTCGATCAAAAAAGGAAATTAGTTCAGCTAACCCTCTTATACCCCTAGTTAAGGTTGTTGAATAAAAACTGTCAATGTAACCACGATTATATGACCAATTATATATCACATTTATTATTTGTTCCCAGAAACTTCTCTTAGGACCTATTTTTAGAAATGAATTAATTAAGTCTAAATTTTGAAAAGTTGAAAAAACAGGCTTATATAAGAGAGACGCTATAAATATTCCGAAAGACGCGATAGTTACCGAAAAAATCATATTTGTAAAAAAATCATACCAATCCACAGAATTACTCGAGTTTGAATGTAAAAGATTTATCGACGGAGTTAACCATTTGGATAATACATCAAAATATATGCCCCCTTGATCAGGAGCAAAAGGAATTCCTATAAATCCGATGAATAAAGTAAATAATACCAATACAAGAAGTGGCAATAGCATAGTATTATCTGATTCATGGGGGTACTGGGAAAGCTTTTTATTGGAAAAATGAGTAATAGTAATAAGGGATCGCATTTTATTTCTTACATTACCATCAATTGCATACGTTTTTTTTGAAAAAAGCAAAGCACTTTCCTTATTATTGATTGATGATAAAACAAAATTTTGTTTTATCGCTTTCGACCCTTCTTTGCCCCATATAGAGATTGAATAGCCCAAGCTATTTTGTTTGCCACTGAAATTTTGCAAATGGACATTTAAATGCCCTTCAAAAGTAAGTAAATATATTCGAAACATATAAAATGCAGTTAATCCTGCTGTGAAACAAGCTATTATCGCGAAAATGGGTGAATACAACCAACTATCATTAAGAATAATGTCTTTGGACCAAAAACAAGCAAGAGGTGGAATACCGCAAATGGAAAGTGTACCTAATAAAAAGGTAGTTTTTGTAATTGGCACATATTTTGTTAAGCCTCCCATAAGAGCCATATTCTGACTTTTATCTGGCGAATATCCAATAATGGTTTCCATTGAGTGAATAATCGATCCGGATCCTAAAAATAATAATGCTTTCGAATAGGCATGCGTAATTAAATGAAATAAAGCAGCTCGATAAGATCCCATACCTAAAGCTAACATAGTATAACCCAATTGAGACATTGTAGAATAGGCTAAACTTTTCTTAATATCTTTTTGAGCAAGAGCCAAAGTGGCTCCGAATAGTATTGTTATTATACCTACCAAAGAAATCAAATTCATTACGTAAGGTAGAGTGGTAAAAAGAGGAAGAAATCGAGCTACAAGAAAAATTCCCGCTGCTACCATAGTAGCAGCGTGGATAAGAGCTGAAATAGGAGTAGGCCCTTCCATAGCATCGGGTAACCATACATGAAGGGGGAATTGTGCCGATTTCGCAACTGCACCGACGAATAATAGGGAGGCACACAAAGTAAGAAATTCGGAATTGACTCCATCATTAGCAATTAAGTTATTGGTTATTTCGAACAAATCCCGAAATTCGAAACTACCCGTTATAAAATAAAAACCTAGGATTCCTAATAATAAACCAAAATCCCCTACACGATTAGTTACAAAGGCTTTTTGGCAAGCATTTGCCGCAATTGGTCGTGTGAACCAAAACCCTATTAATAAATAGGAACACATTCCAACCAATTCCCAAAAAATATAAATTTGTATCAAATTGGAACTAGTAACTAATCCCAACATGGAAGCATTGGAAAAACTCATATAAGCAAAAAATCTCAAATAGCCCTGATCATGAGACATATAATTGTCACTATAAATAAGAACCATTATTCCAACAGTAGTAATTAATATTAACATAATGGACGTAAGTGGATCGATCAAGTAACCAAATTCTAAAGAAAAATCATTATGGATAGTCCAGGACCATACGTATTGATATATAAAACTGCCATTCATTTGTTGAATAGACAGATCGGCTGAAAAAATCATAATGATACTTAGTAATAAAATACTAGGAAAGGCCCATATACGACGAAGACTTTTTGCTGCTGTAGGGACAACGAGAAGTCCGATTCCTATTGCTATAGGAACTGGAAGTGGAACCCAAGGTATGATCCATGCATATTGAGATGTATATGCCATAAGAAATTTTTTTTTTTTTTTTTTTTTATTGTTTCCAATTCACCAGTTTTTATCTCTTTCGGAAAGAGAAAGTAATAAAAAAAAATCAAGATATCAAAGAGTTCAAATATAATTTGAAATTGTAATCATTATGATTTTTTATTCTTTCAAAAGATAAACATTTCAACTATTCAAATCAAGAAGTTACTATTGGTCAAATGATAAGATAAAGTCATTGGAAAAAATTACTAGTTAGTGATTAACTAAGATATTTAGAAAAATAGAAAATATAAGATTATAAACCATTCCATTATTATGATTACGAAAATTTATATCTCTAAAAATATCTATAGAATAGGGAAAAATAATTATATCAAAAAGTAAAATGAAAGTATTTGATTCTAGTATGAATCATAATATCCGCCAAGAACTTAACCAGATAAACAGAAAAAACTTTATTATTTTAATAAAATTATCCGGAATCATTAACTAATTAGTTGTGGAACTCATTGAGTTGCTTACGCTCCTTCCAACCAATCAAATAAATTTTGTTTATGGGAACTCTAGGAGATCTGTCATTTTGTTATCCTTGACCTCAGTTCTAATATAACTGAAATAAGAAAGTACGAAAAATGTTCTTTATTTTCAAGTCAGGTATCTCTTAACCAATTAACTACTAACTCATTCTAATTTTAGAATTTTTTTTAGGTATACTTTCTTAATCAATTAGAATTACTAGAAATCAATTTTAAATTACAATAGATTTTGTAAAAAGTAGGTAAGGGTTCTGAAACTTTTCGATTAATTTTTTAAAATTAAATGTAACACGACGAGAATATCCGGAGATTCAAAATTAAAACCTTTTTGATTCTTTTATTATTAAAAAAAGCAATTCAATTTTTATAGCAGTAGAACCCGCTGAAACAGATCCGAATAAAGAGCCATAATATAATATATAATTTATATTTCGAATTTTGAACAATAGATGTCTTTCACATTTAACTATAATAAAGAGTAACCTCTTCATTTTTGAATGGCAGTTCCAAAGAAACGCACTTCTCTGTCAAAAAAGCGTATTCGTAAAAACATTTGGAAAAAAAAAGCGTATTGGGCGGCGGTAAAAGCATTTTCATTAGCAAAATCTATTTCTACCGGGAAGTCAAAAAGTTTTTTTTGCGCGACAAACAAGTAATAAAGTTTTAGAATAATCTAAATTGATATGAGTCGATGAATTGGCTAATTGAATTTAACAATTTAGTAAGAGGAATCTTACTCATTAACTAATATTCTTATTTTGAACTGATCAATAGAAAATTTTATTTGATTTTGTGATATGTAGAATAAAAATTTTTAAGTCCAAGATACGGGGGTTTTATCTCTATGTAGGTTTTTGCAGGATGGGGATTATAATCTTCCCCATCGATTTTCAAAAAAAAAAAAATTTTGAGTTCTCCGCTTGGATTGAGAACAGACCTTTCTAGTTCCAATTGTTACATTCCAGAAGAGCTTAACTTAAACTGCACGAAAAACCATGACATTGTTAAAACAAAACTATCACCATTCCATAACTAAAGATTCTTCAACGTTCAAATCTAAATTATTTTTTACTTTTTCAAGAATATTGCATTGAATTGGCTCTTTCAATCTCGACGATTGAATGTGGATGAGCTATTATAATTTCGATCACGCCGCTATGGTGAAATCGGTAGACACGCTGCTCTTAGGAAGCAGTGCTAGAGCATCTCGGTTCGAGTCCGAGTGGCGGCATCTTCGAAAAGAAATAGAATAAATCCTATAATGAATTCAATTCCAAATTTACATTCTATCGTTGAAAGACCTTTTTTTGGTTAGGATTTCTTTTTATGATATTTTTGACTTTAGAACATATATTAACTCACATCTCTTTTTCGATTATTTCTATTTTAATTACAATTTATTTGGTGACCTTATTAGTCCATGAAATGGTAGGATTGTTTAATTCGTCAGAAAAAGGACTGATAGTTACCCTTTTCTGTATAACAGGAATTTTAGCTATTCGTTGGGTTTATTCTGGGCATTTCCCTTTAAGTAATTTATTTGAATCATTAATGTTCCTTTCATGGAGTTTTTCCATTATTCATATGGTTCCCTATTTTACGAACCAAAAAAATCATTTAAGTGCAATAACCGCACCAAGTGCTATTTTTACCCAAGGCTTTGCTACTTCAGGTCTTTTAACTGAAATGCATCAATCCACAAAATTAGTACCCGCTCTCCAATCACAGTGGTTAATGATGCACGTAAGTATGATGGTATTGAGCTACGCAGCCCTTCTATGTGGCTCATTATTATCAATAGCTCTTATAGTAATTACATTTCGAAAAAATGTAAAAATATTTTGTAAAAACAAAAATATCTTAATTGGTCCATTTTCCTTTGGCGTGATTCAATATGTGAATGAAATAAACAATGTTTTACGAAACACTTTTTTTATTTCATTTAGAAATTATCATAGGTATCAATTGATTCAACAATTGGATTGTTGGAGTTGTCGTGTCATTAGTCTAGGGTTTATCTTTTTAACCATCGGTATTCTTTCAGGAGCAGTATGGGCTAATGAGGCATGGGGATCATATTGGAATTGGGATCCCAAGGAAACTTGGGCATTTATTACTTGGACTATATTCGCAATTTATTTACATACTCGAACAAATAAAAATTTGCAAGGCGTAAATTCTGCAATTGTAGCTTCTATGGGATTTCTTATAATTTGGATATGCTATTTTGGGGTAAATCTATTAGGAATAGGGTTACATAGTTATGGTTCATTCACACTAACCTCTAATTGAAGAAAAGATCTTACGAGTACAATACATAACATAGGAATCTCGTTTATAACGAGAGTTCGTAGGAGTTTTTGAGAACCATAAACATAAAATAGTTATTCACAAGGTTCTCAAAAACTCCTAATTATCTAATTAAAATAAAAAATTTTATTAGAATTTTCTTATTATCTTATTGTGTGTGTTTTTTTATTAAATTTATTTTGCATTTTTTATTTTATTGTATGTATTATTGATGAAAACTATCTATAAAAATAATTAGATAAAATAGCTTCTACCTTGTCAACTGATAGTGCAAAAACAAAATCCGGATAAATACCAATACCTATTACGGGTAGAAGGATACAGATCGAAACAAATAATTCTCGTGGTCCAGAATCTAATAAATTTGATATTGGAACATTAAATTGCTTGTATCCATAGAAAATCTGGCGTAACATCGATAATAAATAAATAGGAGTTAATATCATTCCAATTGCCGTTACAAACGTAATTAAGATTTTTGGCATTAAAAAGAATTTTTGACTAGTTATTATACTAAAAAATACTATCAATTCCGCAACAAAACCGCTCATTCCTGGCAATGCAAGAGAAGCCATTGAGAAACTACTGAACAGTGTAAAAATTTTTGGCATCGGGATAGCTATTCCCCCCATTTCGTCGAGATAAACAAGACGTATTCTATCGTAACTCGTTCCTGCTAAGAAAAAAAGTGCAGCACCGATAAATCCATGAGAAATCATTTGCAAAATGGCCCCGTTGAGTCCCGTATCCGTTATGGAACTAATTCCTATAATTGTGAAACCCATATGAGATACGGAAGAATAGGCAATTCTTTTTTTTAAATTACGTTGACCGGGAGATGTTGAAGCTGCATAGATTATTTGAAAAATGCCCATTATGATCAACCAGGGAGAAAATAAAGAATGCGCGTGGGGTAATAATTCCATATTGATCCGAACCAATCCATACGCTCCCATTTTTAATAAGATTCCGGCTAAAAGCATACAGGTACTGTAATGTGCTTCTCCATGGGTATTCGGTAACCATGTATGTAGGGGTATGATCGGCAGTTTGACAGCATAAGCAATAAAAAATCCAAAATAGAATATGATTTCTAATGCTATAGGATAGGATTGATTGGCTGAGGTTTCAAAATTTAATGTTGGTTCATTGGAACCATATAAACCCATACCTGGAACTCCCATTAAGAGAAAAATCGAGCCTCCTGCCGTGTACAAAATAAACTTTGTAGCTGAGTACAAACGTTTCTTCCCTCCCCACATGGCTAGAAGTAGGTAGACAGGAATTAATTCTAACTCCCACATGATGAAAAAAAGTAAAAGATCTCGAGAAGAAAATGATCCTATTTGACCACTGTACATTGCTAACATCAGGAAATGGAACAATCGCGAATCCCGAGTAACTGGCCAAGCCGCTAAAGTAGCTAAAGTAGTAATGAATCCTGTCAGTAAAATGGGTCCTATGGAAAGTCCATCGATTCCGAGTCTCCAGTGAAAATCAAAAAAATTAATCCATTTGAAATCCTGTTCCAATTGGATTAATGGATCGTCCAATTTAAAATGATAAGAAAATGCATAGGTGGTTAAAAGGAGTTCTAATAAACAAATAGAAATAGTATACCACCTGATTACCTTATTGCCCCTATGGGGCAAAAATAAAATTGAGGAACCCGCCAATATCGGAAAAATAACAATTATTGTTAACCAAGGAAAAGAATTCGTGGTAAAGACAAGATACGCTTTGGCCAGAAAACCCCGTACCTCTAAAATCATTATATATCGTTTTTGAGAGTACGGGGTTTTGTCGGTAAAGAGAAATCAAATGGGTGTAAGTGGAGTTTTTTGCAACGTATCAATAAGTCAATAAGCTAGCCCCATACTGCGGGTTGTCTCATGCCATAAATAAACCCGTACACTCAAGAAATCTGTTGGACAGGCGGATTCACACCTTTTACAACCTACACAGTCCTCTGTTCTTGGGGCCGAAGCAATTTGCTTAGCTTTACATCCGTCCCAGGGTATCATTTCTAATACATCTGTGGGGCAGGCTCGTACACATTGAGTACACCCTATACATGTATCATAAATCTTTACTGAATGTGACATTGGATCTATAAAATTTTTGAACGTCATAAATTTTCGATCTAGTAAATTAGTAAATGAGTCATAGATTTATACACCAGACGAATCAATGATTTAGATTTACCAGAACTTGTTTGTAATCAATCTACTTCTGGATCTGCTCATGAGAGAAGGCCAAGATACTTTGATTTCTTACGTTTTAGCAAAAACGGTCATAGGTTTCTGGTTTATACCGCACATGTTAATTTGAATTAGTGAATATTCCTTATTTTTTATTTATATGTAAATACCTATGATTACCACTATTTATTGCTCATTACTATTTATTTAGCAAATTCGATTGATTGATACGAGTTGATTTTATGTTACGATGAATTGATGAAACAATAGCTAAGCCAATAGCTGCTTCAGCGGCTGCAATAGCTATAACAAAAATCGAGAAAATGTCTCCTTTTAATTGGCGACTATCAAATAAATCAGAAAATGTTACGAAATTCATATTAACCGCATTCAGTATAAGCTCAAGACACATAAGTGCTCTTACCATATTTCGACTTGTAATCAATCCATAGATGCCGATGGATAATAAATAGGCACTTAAAACAAGTACATGTTCGAGCATCATTGAACTACTCCTCATCAATTCAATCTCGATTCATTTCAATATGAACAATAATTCAATCGATTCGATTGACTAGAATATAACAAGTCCATAATAAAGAAAAGTATTGGTAATAGATCGAACTAAAACATTGACCTTTTAATACATGAAGAATCTTAAAATTAAAATGGAATTGAAGGAAAATAGAGGAGATAAGACAGAACAACTGAAGTCCTTTTTTCGTATTTATTACTTTACTGACGAGCCATAGCAATTGCACCGATCAAGGCAACTAAAAGAATTATAGAAATAAGTTCAAATGGAAGAAAGAAATCTGTTGATAAATGAATTCCAATTTGTTGACCATTATTTATCAAATCTTGCTCTATAATTTGGTTTGATCTTGTGGTCCAAATAATACCGTACCATGACGTATCTGAGATAGTAGTAATTAGTGAAACTAAAATACTTGTACAAACCAGTGAAGTGATCCCATCTCCAACGGTCCAAAGATGGAAATCGTTATAATATTCTGAGCCATTCATGAACATAACAGCAAATACAATTAAGACATTTATGGCACCCACATAAATAAGAAGTTGTGCAGCAGCTACAAAATGGGAGTTCGATAGAATATGAAATAAGGATATACACGCAAGAACCAATCCCAATGAAAAGGCAGAATAAATTGGATTGGTAAATAATACTACTCCTAAACCGCCGACTATAAGACCCAACCCTAAAAATACTAAAAGAAAATCATGTATTGGCGCAGGTAAATCCATTATATGTAAAATAGGAGAGAATTAAATTCGAAATGTTTCATGACCTTATTGACCAGACCAGGAAAAAAGACATTACCCTATTTTTTTTTTACGTTCTTAATAGAAATTGAATTAAATACGATACTATAAGGGGTGTTGGTTGCTGTAGATATACTTATTAATTTTAATTGCATCCCGTTTCTCTATACGAAAAAGGGCCGTTCTGAATTGAATTTATCGATTTTATATATTCTATATTTTTTTTTTTATAAAAAAAAAAAAAATACAAATATAGAATATTTTTTCCGATTTTGAAATCATCACAGAACAGATATATGAATATATTTTCTTTTCAATACAAAGCACGTCATGAGTCTCACTAATCTTTGATTAGCATTCTGAGTTATTGACTAAGCAAAATGAAAGAAGTTTCGTTCCTTTAGAGCAAAACAGAATTTTAAGAAGTGGTAATTGTTATTGAATCGAGAGTTTTACCCGTGGTTTTTTATTGGAGTTGAATTCATAATTGTTTGGATTGTGTAATCTCCAATTATTGACATAGGTAACCGACCCAAAGCAATTTGATTATAATTCAATTCGTGACGATTATAAGTAGAAAGTTCATATTCTTCAGTCATTGATAAACAGTTTGTTGGACAATACTCGACGCAGTTACCACAAAATATACAGATTCCGAAATCAATACTGTAATTAAGCAATCGTTTCTTTCGAATATCAGTTTCCAATTTCCAATCAACAACGGGTAGATCGATAGGGCATACACGAACACATACTTCACAAGCAATACATTTATCAAATTCAAAATGTATTCGACCGCGGAAACGTTCCGATGTGATCAATTTTTCATAAGGATATTGAATAGTTATAGGTAAACGATTTGCGTGGGATAAGGTAATCATAAAACTTTGACCAATATACCTTGCTGCTCGGACTGTTTGTTGACCATAATTCAAGAACCCGGTTACCATAGGGAACATATCGTGAATATCTATAAATAATTTAATGTTTCTTTCTCTTGGTTTAGAAAAGTTTTGAATTGAAAATATCCTATGTCTTCACAGTGAAAGCAGTTGAGAAGAAGTTGTCAATAATAGATTACCTAAAGAAACAGGTAAAAGAAATTTCCACCCAAGATTCAATAGTTGGTCCATTCTCATCCTAGGTAAAGTCCACCTTGTTGTGATAGGAATGAATAAGAACAAAAAAGCTTTAGCTAATGTAATAAAGAGACCTATTGTCGTTTCAAAGACTCCGCGCACTTCATTAATTCCCCAAAGATCTGGCATAAATATGTACGGAATAGAGAGATTCCAACCGCCCAAGTAAAGAACTGTTACAAATAATGAAGAAACTAATAGGTTTAGATAGGAAGTAACATAAAATAAACCAAATTTTATACCGGAATATTCGGTTTGATAACCCGCAACTAATTCTTCTTCTGCTTCTGGTAAATCAAAAGGTAATCTCTCACATTCTGCTAGGGAAGAAATTAGAAAAACCATAAACCCTATAGGTTGACGCCATAGATTCCACCCCCAAAAACCATATTTTGACTGCGCCTCGACTATATCAACTGTACTTGAACTGTTAGATAATCATAGTCGATGATAACATCACTGGTCTCATCGCTATTGCAAAACCGTACATGAGACTTTGGCTTCATACGGCTCCCCCATGGCCACAAATAAATATAAGGACTGAATTTTTTCGATATGTTTTGTTTGTAGAGTAGATCGGGTAAAGATACATCGGAGAGTCCAAAATTAGACCAATGCAATTCTGTCTGCTATAAATATATAAATAACAAAAAAGCGCTTCTGAATTGATCTTATCCTTTAGAATTTAAATTGGTCTTTGTTCAGTAATAACTCAATCCTTAAATAAAATACTCATAAAAAATTAAACTTATATCTTTTAATTACGAAAAAAATTCGACATTCTATTAGTTCTTGTATCATGATAAGAATTCTATCTGTATTAATACGGATAAATAAATAATTTTTTTTTTTTTCATTGGAAATGCACTCCATTTCTTTCGTTCTTATTCTTCTTTCTCAAAGAAATCTAAAGAAAATAAAGGATTACTTCGTTCCTGATAGTACTTTCTTTAATCAGTGGATAGGAGCATACTCTGGATCGGGATCGTGGGGAAGTACTGCTCGATTGTTTCTACTAACTTAAAGCCCCCTTAGGATTCCTTTTTTGCGGAAATACCCTTTAAGGATAACTTACATTATCTCCATTACAAATCCTTTGTGTACCTTGGTATTCCTAACCGTCCACTAATTTTTTCTCGACCCCCGGTATGGTACTACAAACAATAGTAAAAAAAAAAAGACTCCATACAGGTTAATCGTTTATACCCGCTTCAAACTACGGTGAATAATTCACCAATTCTGGGGATTCTGTTGCTTATATTTACTTTTTAAAAATTCTTGTACCTAGGGAATGAGACTCAAATTTTTACTGCCAATTTATAAGCTGTTTTGTTTCACTCATATTACTATCTGGTTTAGTTCATCGCTCTGAATGATGAATACAAAATAAATATTTTTATTCAATAGGTTCAATCTTTTTCCTAGAATGAAAAAAAAAATAGGTAAAGTAAAAAAGAGCGAATGTTCTAACGAATCGCACGTAGAGAAATTGATAAAACACATGGAGTTAATGGTATTTCATAACTAATCGATTGAGCAGCAGCTCGGAGACCACCTAAAAAGGAATATTTATTATTCGATCCATATCCTGACATAAGAAGTCCAATAGGGGCAATACTTGAAATTGCAATCCATAAAAAAACACCGATACTGAGATCGGCTAGAACAAGGTGATAGCCAAAAGGAATTACTGAATAACTTAGTAAAATGGATATAACCGCTATAGAAGGTCCGATACTGAATAAACGAATATCCCCTCTAGAGGGAAGAAGATCCTCCTTGAAAAGTAGTTTAGTCCCATCTGCTAGAGCTTGAAGAATTCCCCAAGGCCCTGCGTATTCGGGTCCAATACGTTGTTGTATCCCCGCAGATATTTGTCTTTCTAACCACACAATAACTAGTACCCCTATTAGGATTCCCGATAAAGGAGTAAAAATAGGAACAAGCAGCCCTATGAGTCCATAAACCTCTTTTAAGGATTCCGATCTGGAAAAAGAATTGATAGCTTGTTGTACTTTTGTCGTATCAATTATCATTTCAACGATCAACTTCTCCCATAATGATATCTATACTACCTAGTATTGTCATAATATCAGCCAATTTCATTCTTTTAACTAGCTGAGGAAGAATTTGCAAATTGATAAACCCTGGCGGACGAATTTTCCATCTCCAAGGAAAAACACTCTGATCTCCTATCAGAAAAATTCCCAATTCTCCCTTCGGGGCTTCTACTCTCACATAAAGTTCTTGTTTCGACAATTCAAAAGTGGGGGAAGGTTTTTTACTAATGAATCGATAATCAAAATCATTCCATTCGTAATCCCTTGCTCTATCAAAACGCCGTACCTCTAAATTCTCATAAGGCCCCCCCGGAATTCGTTCCAGAGCTTGTTGAATAATTTTTATAGATTCCGTCATTTCACTAATTCGGACTAAATAACGAGCTAATGAATCTCCTTCTTTTTGCCATTGTACTTCCCAATCAAATTCGTCATAACACTCATAATGATCAACTTTACGAAGATCCCATGGAATTCCGGAAGCTCGTAGCATGGGTCCGGATAAGCCCCAATTTATTGCTTCTTCTCCACTAATAAAGCCCACTCCTTCAACTCGTTCCAAAAATATAGGATTCTGCGTAATAAGATTTTTATATTCAATAATCCCTGTTAGAAAATAATCACAGAAATCCAAACATTTATCGATCCAGCCATGAGGTAGATCGGCAGCTACTCCCCCGATACGGAAAAAATTGTGCATCATTCGCATGCCGGTGGCAGCTTCGAATAGATCATATATCAACTCTCTCTCTCGAAAAATATAGAAGAAAGGGGTCTGCGCACCGATATCCGCCATAAAAGGGCCAAGCCATAACAAATGAGAAGCTATACGGCTCAATTCCAGCATAATGACTCTAATATAGCTGGCTCTTTTAGGTACTTGAATATTTCCCAACTGTTCCGGTGCATTTACCGTTATTGCCTCTGTAAACATAGTAGCTAAATAATCCCAACGTGTTACATAAGGCAGATATTGTATAATGGTTCGATTTTCTGCAATTTTTTCCATTCCTCTGTGTAAATAACCCAATACGGGTTCACAGTCAATAACATCTTCGCCATCAAGAGTAACAATGAGTCGAAGAACACCATGCATTGATGGGTGGTGAGGACCCATATTGACTATCATGAGATCTTGTCTTGTAGTTGGTACAGTCATATATTTTTCTCCGATTCATTATTCCATTAATTGCTGAAAACGAAGTTCATCAAAATGAATAAAATAATCTAATATAAATATAATAAATCAAATAATTTAAAACGAATTTAAAATGAACTTAACGAGTTTTTGGCTCGCGAATATCCAATAGATTTATTAATTCTTTATAACGTACTCTATTTTTCTTTGACAAATAGGCCAGTAGCCGTTGACGTTTTCCCAGAATTTTCTGAAGACCTCTCTGGGATAAATAATCTTTTCTGTGCAATTCTAAATGTGAAGTAAGTCTGCGTAGCCTGTTGGTGAAACTGAATATTTGAAATTCAACAGACCCCCTATTTTCCTCTTTTTCTTCTTGCGAAATAACCGAGATGAATGAATTTTTTACCATAATTCTTTGCCCCTCCCTGTGTTTTTTATTTATTTTTTTTACAAATATGGATTTTAGCGATCTGTAATAATAATTCATTTTAATTTGTTATACACAATAAATATAAATTAATCTGGATTTATTCATATACTTCTTTTTTTTTTTTTTTTATTAAATTAATAAATCCAATTTTTCAATTTTCGAATATAAATACAAAAAGAGGATAGATGCTCAATTTTGCACCCCAAAATTTGGATCTAAGATGAGAGGATTCCCCCAATTCATTTCTGATCTGATAAAATCATTGAATCAGTATCATGTACCATAATGTAACAAGTGTTACATTATGGTACATGATCCATAAGAAGTGTATCATCAACTACGCGGATACATGTGTATTCTTAACATACTGAAACGACTACCATTATAGGTATCAAACCAATAGCGATTCATGCAAGCTAAATCTTCTAATCGATAATTTGGCCAAAGAAACAATTTTAACTTCATCAAATTTTTTGTATCTTTATCAAGATGCCGTCCTTTATTAAAAAATGGGACACAGTTACTTTCATTGTTACCATTGCAAAATACTGTATTTCTATCCCCAACATTTACATTCTTCGAATTTAAACAAATTCGAATTCTCAATTCTCTACGACGTTTAGGAGATAAAATATTTTCAAGAACAAGCCAATCATAATGATTTTTGTCTTTATTCCTAAAAAACCTTTGATGTCGTGCAATGGATTTATCAAGACCCCACCTAGTAACATTTCGTTTTTTCTTATTTCTTTTTTCCCAATTTCTTTTTATCTTATCAACATTGCTTTTTTCTTGGTATCCTCGATTAGTTTGGTACTTATTTTTATGTATCAGTGAAATAGCTAGGATTTGATACATAATAAATTTATCATCCCAATTTATAGATATCCGATTTGGTTCAACAAGCAATGTTCCGTTTTTTAGTAATTTTGCAACAGTTAAAGTTTTCGCATTTGGCACTACATCCATACTAAGTTCGCCTCTTCTAATAGAGGCTATGGCAATTTTCTTTGGGTTTTCCAATCTAAGCAGTAGACAAAATACTCTGATATTATTGATCATTTTTTCAGTCACAAGATCATCCCATTTTAATTGAAAACCATAAAACCTTTTCAGAAAAAAATCTAATTCCACTATTACAGCGAGCATAGATGGCTTTTTCTTTTTGGTTTTGGGTTTTTGACTGTCTGATCCTCCCGCATTATCTTTTTTCTTTTCTTCTTTATCTTTTTTTTCTTGGTTTGATGAATCCGATCCCTGATTCCCCTTTTTTTGTGTCTCTGATTGAATATTTCCTTGTACTGGCTTCTTTTTTTTAGTTTCTAATTTGTTTTGATTAGAGAATATCTGCTGAAAGTCATTTTTTTGTTCTTCTTCGAGATTGTTTTGTGAACCAAGGTTATCATTTCCATTTAAATTTAAAGTAAGGGAATTTATTGGGATGATCCAAGGTTGCATCCTATATGCATCATAAAGTGACACTAATTCTGGGAAAAACCAATCGTCCATATCAGATATAGGCTTATATTGTATTTCTTCATTCATTTTCATCCAGTTAAAGGAAGTTATTGTTGGATTGGCTAGGTTGATTTTTTTACGAATCAAGCTAGAAAAAGAATCCTTCTTATCACTTTGCTCAATTATTTGATAATAATTAGCCAGAGTTTTTTTATTTTTTTTATAAACAGTGACCTCACTTTCCATATTTGTCCAGCGCTTAATATTGATTTTTGTTTTAAAAGAAAAATCCAAAAATTTCCAATCAAAATATTTTCTATCCAAATTTCGATTCGTATCAGAATTTTCTATTAGATAATTATTAAGAGATATATCTACCGGCATATAAACATTTTTAGGATTAGACGTGTTGTAATTATCGAGAAACTCTTCGTCTTCATTTCTTGATCTGAAAAAATATGAGTCCTTCTTATCTTTATAATGAAGCCAGTTATGGGCTAAACGATCATATTTGTAGTTTTTCAATTTATTTTTTTGATTCAGTATTGAATCCACTGCAAAATTTTTGTGTTTCTCGTAATGAATTAATTGGTCTTTTTCATCTAAATCAAAATTTGGTGATTTTTTAGTTTGACCTATACAACTTTGATGAATTTTTTTTTGCCATTTTTTCGCTAATAATCGAGACCAGCTAGTCTGAGATATAATGTATTGATAGGGATAATGTTTTAACGCGTTTTTCCATTGTCTTTTAAAGGAATTCTTTATTCTATCCTTAAGAAAAAGAAGTTTTCCCTGATATTGAAGTACAGATCTCAAGTGATTTGTGTTAAAACCTGAGGTTTGGGATAATTTGTAAAAAACATATGCCTGTGACAAGGAAGCTGGTTCAGAAAAAATAGGTGAATTTTTTTTACTAATATTAGTATTAGAAAATAATTTTTTTATAGTCGAAATAAAACGAATTGTATTTTGATTTGTTTCATCAATTCTTTCTTGATTTATTTTTTCGGTGAAATTATTTTTATCAAAAATTTTGTTTTTTAATTCAAGTAATTTAAGAAAGAGTTTTACAACGATTTTTATAATTTTTATTTTTTCTTTAATTTTTTTTTGAATAGATAAAAGAATCTCTATGTAAAGCCTTTCAATAAAAATTTGTAAAAAATAATAACATTTACGTTTTAATCGGGTACTTCTTCTTTTTAATATTTTTAATATATGCCAAATATCTTTCGGTGATTCTAATCTCTTATCATCACAACTCATTTCATTAGGACTAATGTTTATATCAGGAATTTGTAATATTTTGTTCTTGTCTTTTTTGATTTTTTCGATTTGATTTCTAATTATATTTGTCCTATCGGACACATCCTTTATTTTTTTTACAGTCGGTGAATAATTTATCCAATCCACGGATTTAATAGACGATTCATTAAAAATCTGATTACTTATTATATCATTTTCTTGATTTGTATTTATACTCGCTTCTTTTATTTCCAATAAAGGAATTGGACTTAGTTTTGGAGATTCTTTATTTAAAAATATTTCTATTTTTAAATAAAGAATCCTTTGTGTTTTTTCTTTTACAACTAAGAGTTTTTTTTTTATTTCTTTCAAAACAGGTTTAAAAAAGGAAGGTCGTTTTCGGGGAGAACCAAAAGGACGTTCAGCTTCCAGTCCCCAAATTGTTAAAAAACAAAAATCATCTCTTTTTCTCTTCTTTTTCATTGGATCTCTATGATCCAACTCTACTTTAGCTCCATGCCAAGGTTCCAGGCAGAAAGGAAATAAAATCTTTATCTGAATACCATCTGTTAACCAATCTTTCGGAAATTCATTTTCTGACAATTGAACACCATTATAAGTGCATTTAACATGCATTTCGTTATGCCACGCTTTCCAATCCTTGCGCCATTCGGGAATTTGAAATAATAACATACGGCCAACATTTTTAATTATTATTAATGAGGGTAATACGATATATTTTCTAAGAATTGATTGGGTTAGTAACAAACAACCTCGCAGTGGTTGAGCATAATCAGTATTATCCCACATTTCCGATATTCTTACTCGCTCATCCTCCGCTCTTTTTTCAGCTTGTTTTCTTTTTTCTTTTGTTTCTTGCGTTTTAGAATTTTCAATTTTTGATTCCCTGACTTTTTTTATTCTTATCCAATTTCTGAAAAAAAAATTAAGTAGTTTTGAAATACCAAAATAAGAAAAAAAAGTTATGTCTCCTCTGTCCAAAAAAAGTGGGGAACGCACTCTTGGTTGAAACAAACCCAAAATAGCGGTTTTACTTCGTTGAGCGCGCGTGGATCCCATGATTAGATCTCGGTTATAATCCGATTGTAGTGCATAACGTGTCAAATATAGTTCCTCTGGCTCATCCTTCTTTTCTTTATCGTTATCCTGATTACTAGTATTCTCTGTAGTATTACTTGTATTCCCAATAGTAGTATTGGTAGTTGTCTCGGTAGTAGTACCGGTGGAAGGAGTCGTCTTATCCTTCTCGTCCTCGTCCTCGTCCTCGGTCTCAGTATAAACTAATACGTATTTTGATTTGCGGGAACGAATACTGGCCTCCGGTTTTGCTTTTTCTTCTCCTTCTTTTTCTTCTCCTTCTTTTTCTTCTCCTTCTTTTTCTTCTTTTTCTTCTCCTTCTTTTTCTTTTTTTTCTTCTTTTTCTTTTTCTTTTTTTTCTTTTTCTTCTTTTTCTTTTTCTTCTTTTTCTATCTTCAGTCGTTCTTCCACTTCGAACTCGTCAAGCAATTTGTATGACCATCGAGGAACCTTTTTTTCAATTTCTTTTGTTTGATCATTAGGAATTTCATTATCAACTTTTGCTTCTTCTTCTTCTTCAACTTCTTCTTCTTCTTCAAGGAATTCCTCTCCTAGTTCCCCTTCATCTTCATATAGCTGCTCTGCAAATTCGTCAAAATCTTGAGTAAGGAAAACAAAAAGTTTATTTTCACAAATGTTTTTTTTAGAATCTTCCATTGAGGTGATTAAAAGACTGTCCGTGCCTGAGTGTGAATCCACATTTTTTATTGTCCCGCGATGGGGTCCGTTCAAAAAAGGATCATACAATTTAGGTAAGCATTTTTGTTCAGTTTCATCATTGTATAAGTATAATCTAGTCCTTTTTTCGAGTATATCTGGATCAAAAGACTCTTTATCTAGTGCTTTATCTAGTGCTTCGATTCGATTGGCAAATTCGTTGCTTAGATTGTTTCGTTTTTGCTCATTGGTATGGACCCAATGATTATATAGCTCTTCTTCGGATACTTTTCCTGTCGTGCACAAAAACAGCTTTTTGCGTATCATTTCAAAAAAGGTTAATAAACTCGGTGGATATGTAAAAGATATTCTTAGTTTTCCATCACTTACACACGTAGAAAAAAAATATTGTGACATTTCATCTCTTACAGCTGTTTCAAATTGATCATTTTTGATATATCGCAATGGACGATTCCATCGTTTATAGTCAAAAAGAAGAGTCACAAGAGGTTTTTCAAACCAGAAGGGGTCTTTCTTTTTATTTTTAAGTTTTTCTTTGAATTCCTCTTCTTCCTGTTTAGTCCCGAAAGTTGTTTCTTCTTCTATATCAGCTTCTTCTATATCAGCTTCTTCTATATCAGCTTCTTCCCCCCCCTTTTTTTTTTGGGGGATATCTTTCAGTTTCTTAGTTAAAATAGGCGACGGTACTCTGCCTAAATAGTAGACACTGGTGATAAAAAAGATCATACTAAAAATTCGACTTCGAGACATAGAACTTTTCAATTCCGACACAAGGTACTTATACTTATTCGCTAAAAAAGCACGATTTTTACTTTGCCGTATCCAGAAAAATACAAATCCAACCCCTTTCAGGAATAATTTCATTAATAAAATGTGACCAATTAACCAACCAACAAAACTACTTGTTAGAAATAATATCTTGTTGTTGTATCGAAACATATAAATGTTGACTAATCTGGCTAACGTTGGGCTTGGTAAAACAAAATGGTTCAATAATTGAAAAATAAAATTTTCGAAGAATACACATTGAATGCTGAGATTTCGTATTGAATTTCTGGTAGTAGATCCATCATCAAAAAAGTCTTTGTGATTGGTCCAGAAGAACTGAAACAAAGAATACGGTAGAACTAGGACCGTTATTGTATGAGGTCTACCCAATGCTAGATGGAGAGGCGTATAATAAATAGATACGAACATAGTGAGCTGTCCCAAAATAAAACCAGTTATTGCTGCTGCCTCCTTCTCGTTTCCCTCTTTCATAACCCGAGCTCGGATAAGGAGGAGATAAGACGGCCCTATGGAGAATGCGCTCAGAAATCCATAATAGAGTCCGACCACAACGACCGAATTGAGTATCTTCATGCAAAAAGATACTAAATTAGTAAGTCCAAAACCGTTCAAAATTGACATAATCATAATAAACACCTCTTTTATGTTTGTTTTATTTATTTTTTTTTTTTCATTGATAAGGAAACGTAGTTATATTATAATAGGATATTTCATCCATGATCTTTTTTAAGACTAATAATTATACGTTCAAGACATAAGAAAAGCATTCTTTTTTTTTTTTTCATTGATAAGGAAACGTAGTTATATTATAATAGGATATTTCATCCATGAT